AAAAAATAGAATTGTAAACGTGCGCAGATACCTATATATCATATATAAGATACTTAATTGTCTGTGGAATCTCTGTTCTGGTTTCGGGGTTTACATATACTCATAATTGTTGTTATAATTGAAATTGAGAATGAAAAAAAGTAAAGGAAAATAAAGATTTTTTTTTATTGAAAAGACGCAATACTGATTAGTTATCATTTGGATTTTCTTATGTCATTAGGGAAACATAATTTGAAATCAAAATCGAAGAATCGTTCATGAATTCACAGTCAAGTCAATAGTTAATGGTTCCATTTTATCATGAATTTTTACTTTTGTGACTGAAAGTCTATATATTTGCAAAGGTATGGATCCAATCAAAATAAAAAGGAAACATTTTTTTTAGTAGGAAGGGAATTAAGGAAAAGGGATTCAAAATGAAAGTACAATAAAAAAAAAATAAGTTCAGTAATCCATCCAAAAGAGGAAATATTTTCATCTATTTTGTATCGTTTTGGCGGCATGGCCGAGTGGTAAGGCGGAGGACTGCAAATCCTTTTTCCCCAGTTCAAATCCGGGTGTCGCCTGATTTTAATTAATAAAAGACTCGAAATCACTTATTGACTGATATAATCTATAACTCACCGAATTGTTCCCCAGCCGAAGGAGAGGCGGGGTCTCTTGATACGTACTTGATTCTAAGCATCTGGGGTTCTCAAATGAAAAGTGAAAGTTTTTTTAGCCTAGGATTTAAGGAAAGATTATAGTAAGTAATGGAAGAGAATCAAGAGGTCTTGATAGACCTTCCACTACTAGTGGGTTGGTTACTGACTGGACCTTGAATTCGATTGGATAGCCGGAGGTGATATCTAACTAATTAGTAGTTAGTAATTGTGGAAAAGCGGAATATGTTTTGTATCCAAACTCAAATCAAAAGAGTCTCTGAGTACTCAGGTATTCGATTGGATAACTGTCTTTTTTTATAGAATAGAAAAAGTTCAAAAAGAACTTCTTTTCCACCGGTCAAGAGTCGAATAAACTGTTAAAAATCGTATAGGAATTTGTTATATGTATGTGTCTTTATTGGATTGGTTCATTAAATTAATAGTCCGAAATAAAAATCCTTTTTTGACTCTGTACCGCTGATTTCACTATTATTAATGAACAATAATGGAATAATTCCTTCATATTCATAGAGATAGGGGACATAATTCACATGGATATTGTAAGTCTTGCTTGGGCTGCTTTAATGGTAGTCTTTTCATTTTCCCTTTCACTTGTAGTATGGGGAAGAAGTGGACTCTAGAAAGACTACTTAACTAATTCTAATTGAGTTTTGAGTTGAGGAATCAAACTGTATCAAATTGTTTTGTAGATCGTTCCGCAAAGTGTTTTTAAAGAAAAAAATGTCAATCAAAGAGGTATTTCAATAATTCCTATGTTTCCATTTTGAAAGGAGATAGAGATGATAGGAAATTTATTTCCTAAATTCTCTATTTCGCCGAACGGACTCTTATCCAAGGACAATGAATGGGGAACAAGAGACCCCTTTTCTTTTGTTTTCCTCATCCAAGAGAAAGCCGTTCTGTTATTAATTTAATATATATTTAAGGATATACGTACTTTCTAGAGGAAAGAACATAGACATAGTAGTTGTTCAACAAGATATACACATAATAAGATCTTGACTTGGGCGAGTCGCATATTTGGCACTTATCACTTGTTTTCTTATTTTCGAAAATCGACTCATTTCATATCATGGTTTAAGTATTACAAATTAATGAGGTTTATTATTCGAAGAAATTTCCATACCATAGAATTCTTTGGATCATTTATCAACCAGTCAATCAATTGAATTACTTTATTTCTTAGTTCTTGGGAATGATAAAAAAACATTACTAAGTTGGTTTTTTTTATTAATATAGGCCATACCCATATCATTTTTCTTTCTTTGATTCTTTCGGTGGATGCTGGGATTTATATTTGAAATAATAGGAAATCTAGGAATTCAAACTGTAAAATAGAAATAAGAGTTGAGTTGCCTTTCGATTATTTCGGATTGATCAGAATCAATACAAATCAATCAAATAGATGTAGCAGAAAAATAGAATTGGGATCACTATATACCTAACATATATGAAGATACATATTCTAGATTGATCTATATTAAATTAAGTCGGTATCTTTACTTTACTTTAATAGAATTCAATTCTAGTACAACTTTCTACACTACAAAAAACAAAAAAAACACCAATCTAATAGATAGTATGGTAGAAAGAAACATATGAATCTTTCTACCATACTATAAAATTTCATCGAATACTGCTAATTCTAGCCTGCTCGTCTCATTTAAGAAATGAAATTGGACTTTCTATTTTTTTATTTTAATCAAAGAAATCAAGTCTCATTCAAATTAATCATTTTGACTGACCGTTTTTACATAGATAATAAGTAAAAAGGCTGTAGGAACTAGAATGAAGAGTGCAGTAGCAATAAATGCGAGAATATTTACTTCCATAATCTCATCGTTTTTTTTACTTCGCAATAACTCGGGATTTAATCCCATAGAGATGATAAGAATTTCGCCTGTAAATTCAATGGGATGAATTCCATCTTAATGATATTGAATCGGATTAATATCATGAATAACAATATCTGAGCTATCATATCAATTCGCCGTCGCGAATTGAATAGTATAACATAGGAAGATCTTTTATCCATACTGAATCAAAAAAAAAAAAAAAAGAATGATAAATAAGGAATTCTTTTTTTTTTTTCATAACCTACTGTCTTCCTTGTACAATCAATCATCTGATGAAGTCTCATCTGATCACTTTTCCACTTCTATTGGTTGCAAAACCCCAAAAACCAACTTTGATCTTTCTTTTATTAAAATCCTCCCCTCTTTTCTTAGGTTAGTACTAGTGCACATATATGAAAAGTTCAACGTGTAATTTGAATGAGATAGAATGTTTCAAATTGAAATTAGTTAGTCTTAATGATTGAGATGGTGGAAAATCGGAGACAGAAGGAGAGATAGGATTAATCTGAAAAGTATTTTGTCAGGATAACTATAATAAAAATCAAAAATAAAAAGAAAAAAAATTGTCTATTGTACAAGATGTACAAGAAACGAATTCTATATGTGTATGTACTCCCGAAAAGCATATGGGACTCTATTCCATTAGATAGGCGCAAGAAATTGAAAAACCAGACCCAATCAATATGGTATCTCTTGGACTTGGAATTCGAAACTTGGAATCCTAAATAGGATCTTATCAATAAAAAATGGAAAATTATATATACTAGTACTAATCCACATATCTCTCCCAGTAATCAGTCCTGGCTGAAGTAATGAAAATTTTCAGGTTTTTTTTGATGAGAAATAAATGAAAAAGAAAAGAAAAAAGAATCATAAGAATCCCTATTGAGAGTGAAATTCTATTGTCTTCCATCTCCCAGAAAGTGGAAAGTGGAATTGTTTATTTATTGGTTATTGGATCCGTCGGGACTGACGGGGCTCGAACCCGCAGCTTCCGCCTTGACAGGGCGGTGCTCTGACCAATTGAACTACAATCCCCGGAAACTGAGGTTGAGGTATAGAGTATCGATTTTTTTTTTATGATTTGATTCAAAACATTTCGAATTTCAATTTTCGTGTTGGAGCAGAGACGCAAGGACTATTTTGATATCCACATGAATATGCACTTTAGTGAAAACCACACGAATTACTAGTAATTTTTCCTTATTTCAAATCGATTGAGAATCAATCTTTCAATAAAGAAAAGGAGTCTTCTTCCTTATTTTATTATTAAGTATAAATACTTTAATTTAATATTAAGTATTTATACTTAAAGATTAAGCTTAATAATAAGCTTAAGGTCATGATATAAATCTAGATCATTATCATGATCAAAATTTCCCGGAAAAACTAAATCGAGCAAACAAATAAAAAAAAGAAAGTATATAAGAGAATATATAGCAGAAAATTTGACTTGTTTATTCTGCGTATCGGCCATTTCTAGAGGACAAATATCTTCATCTCATAGCGAATGAGCGAATTATTGGGTCGAGCTGGATTTGAACCAGCGTAGACATATTGCCAACGAATTTACAGTCCGTCCCCATTAACCGCTCGGGCATCGACCCAGGAAGAATCTATTTTAGGCTTATTGATAATTCATGATCAACTTCCTTTTGTAGTACCCTACCCCCAGGGGAAGTCGAATCCCCGCTGCCTCCTTGAAAGAGAGATGTCCTGAACCACTAGACGATGGGGGCATACATGCCCAACTGTTTATGTTCATAGTATGAACAGTTTTTTGAAATTGTCAATAGAATCTAATAATTCTAATTAGAAATTAGATTCAAAAGGATCTTTCCGTCCTAATATATGTACATAGATACATTTTCTATGTATATACATAGTGACTATGTCAAGAATTGACTAAAAGGGCCCCTTTAACTCAGTGGTAGAGTAACGCCATGGTAAGGCGTAAGTCATCGGTTCAAATCCGATAAGGGGCTTTATTTTTAGTTTAGTTTTTTCATAAAAGGCCATCATATTTCTATTTGATAGGGAATAGAGATATTGTTTGTTGATATTTTTAAAGTCATAAAGTCAAAAGTAAACAACTGTATAAGTATAATAAGTTATACTATATTATAACTGTAGTTATAAAGTTGAACTTTTATTCATTATAATGAATAATTATAAGATAAGTCGTCTCTCGAATCACCAAATATTCCTATTTTCTATTTTTTGACTAAAATCCGTTGGAATGGAAAGATTCGAAATTAACAAATGAAAAAGTAAGTGGACCTAACTTATTGAATCATGACTATATACGCTATTCTGATATTTAAATTTGATAGAAATTAAATTGGAACAGTTGACTTTTTTTTTCTTTAGACTCTGCATAAATTTGTCGATATTTCCGATTAAATTTTTGTGTTCCTATCTATTCTATGGAATAGCTAGGAATAAATTGACTATTCTCTTCGTTCATAGAGAGGGAAAC